GTTCCGGCAACAACAAAAGCTGCAAAAAAGACAGCAGCGATACTGCTGGAAAGGACGGTTTCAATATTGCCCATACGTAATCCTTTGTATAGACGTTGGGGCGGACGGACACTAAGATGGAATAGGCCTGCTAATATACCCAATGTCCCTGCTGCAATATGATGAGAGGCAATTCCTCCCGGAACAAAGGGATCAAAACCTTCTACGCCCCATGCTGGATTTACAGATTGTACTTTTCCGGTTAGTCCATAAGGATCGGACACCCATATTCCAGGACCATACAAGCCTGTTACATGAAATGCGCCAAAACCAAAACAAGCTACCCCGGAAAGAAATAGATGAATTCCAAAAATCTTAGGCAAATCCAAAGAAGGTTTTCCTGTCCGCTCATCAGAAAAGATTTCTAGATCCCAATAGACCCAATGCCAAATAGCTGCCAAAAAGCACAAACCAGAAAACACAATATGTGCTCCGGCCACACCTTCGTAACTCCAAATACCAGGATCTGTTATAGTCCCCCCTGTAATACTCCAACCGCCCCATGAATTGGTTATTCCTAAACGAGTCATGAAAGGTATAACAAACATACCCTGTCTCCACATTGGATCAAGAACGGGGTCGGAGGGATCAAAAACTGCTAACTCATATAGAGCCATCGAACCGGCCCAACCAGCAACCAAAGCTGTATGCATTATATGGACAGCAATCAACCGACCAGGATCATTCAATACAACAGTATGAACACGATACCAAGGCAAACCCATGGAAATACCCCTTTATCAAAGAAAAATAGACACTATGTAACTTTATTGCATTGAAAAAGATTCTGGCTATGCAATGAACCCTTGTTCCGAAATAACCCACGGAACAATGATTAATGTGAATTCTATTCTGTTGGTAATAATGGAAAATTTATATTTGTAGGAAGAAAGAGAAGCAGATCTATTCTATACCCGATAAGTACCAATACGCAATGGGGAGGTTGATACCCTTTTATATAAGCAAAGGCCTTTATACTTGTTCATCATTGGAAGGCTATATTCGTAAAAAATTTCTTTTATTCATTCTGTCTCCTTTTATGAACTTTTCTAATCTATGCAAAAAATCTCATAAAGGTTGATATTATCAAGACAATAACCCCATATTACGTTTCCACATCAAAGTGAAATAGAGTACTTAATTATTTTTTATTTTAGTTGATGCCTATTGGTGTTCCAAAAGTACCCTTCCGAAGTCCTGGAGAGGAAGATGCATCTTGGGTTGACGTATAGTGCGACTTGTCAGATAGATTGGGTCATATGGGATTTCCCCGTTCTCTCTCCCGATCGAGATATCCTTCCCTTCGCCCAAAAAGATAGATTGAATCATCAACAATTTGGAGCGTGAAGTGCAATCAGATTCATTTTTGAGTTTTAGGGGAATTCAGATTAATATTCTAAATTTAAAATAATTTATGGTTGGCTTGGTTGGACCAATAAATTGAAGTATCCAGGCTCCGTTTTTAAAAATCCCAATTGATAATAAATATATCAATGATTATTGCTTATATGCTAAATTATTTCTTATTACTATTGAAAGTATAAAAATTCTAAAGAGAATAGATATAAGTAAAGATCTCAACCTGAATCACTCAAATAGAAAAAGATGATGAATACGTTAAATACTAAATTTGGCGGAAAGACGTGCAATGAATTCAATAGTAAAAAGGTGGTATTAGAAGTATTTGTCCTATATGTACAAATAAAAATCGGGCTGATTTTTACCCGGAGCAGAGCATAAACCTAAAAGAATTAAATAGGCCCATTCAAGAACAAGAAAATGACATCGGAATTTTTATTTGATCTCGATGAAAAACTACATCAATGAGAAGTTAGTTCGATAAGTTTAGTGAATTCTTTTTTATTATACTATTTATTATTACTAGAATTTCAAAATAGAAGAAAAAGCCCTTTCATTAGAAGTTAGAAATAAAAAGAACTGCTATGAAAAAAGAAAGAGGGCCGGAATCTACACATTGATTTTTTTCATTTTAACATTTTTTTTTGAACCGTATGCATCAAAAGATGCATGTACGGTTCTTAAGGGATACAAATTGACCCTAATCAACCGACTTTATCGAGAAAGATTACTTTTTTTAGGCCAAGAGGTTGATAGCGAGATCTCAAATCAAATTATTGGTCTTATGGTATATCTCAGTATAGAGAATGATACCGAGGATTTGTATTTGTTTATAAATTCTCCTGGCGGATGGGTAATACCTGGAGTAGCTCTTTATGATACTATGCAATTTGTGCGACCCGATGTACATACAATATGCATGGGATTAGCCGCTTCAATGGGATCTTTTATTCTGGTCGGAGGAGAAATTACCAAACGTTTAGCATTCCCTCACGCTCGGCGCCAATGAGTTTTTTATTTGAGAGAAAAAAGAAGACTATGCCTTCGCTTCGCCATATCAAATCTGAAATGAATATTAAGTAATAATAGCATGGCACTTTGAATTCGATATGATAAAATTTTGTATTTTTTTTATTAGATTATGTATCGAGAAAGTAGTATGAGATTAAAGGGTATTTCTGATTTGATTTATCAGGAGTCCGTTTCAGCGTCACAAACTTTTTGTTTTCATACCAAAAGGCTCTTACTTTTCAATTTATTTTATGTTTGAAAGAGTAAAACAAAAATTTTTTTCTTCTTTTTTTTTTTCGGATCAAAAAGAAACTTTGGGATTGCTTAATTACAGACGAGATTAATATATAAAGCAACGGAGCCATCATAGTATTTTTTAACTCCTACAAAAAAAGAAGGGTGGTAATTGGATAATTTACTTAATCTGGATCTGATCGATCCTACCTTTCTCTTACCTCAACGGAAGAGAAAAGTAAATCCCATCGTAGAGCCGTATGCAATGCGCAAAATATGATATGCACGTACGGTTGTTCAATTATATACTTTTCTCTTTGCCTCATTATGCATGCGAGAGAAAAGAATCGTTTTTATGTTCTATACATCAGGGTAATGATTCATCAACCTGCTAGTTCTTTTTATGAGGCACAAACAGGAGAATTTATCCTGGAAGCGGAAGAACTATTGAAACTGCGCGAAACCCTCACAAGGGTTTATGTACAAAGAACGGGCAAACCTTTATGGGTTGTATCCGAAGATATGGAAAGGGATATTTTCATGTCAGCAACAGAAGCCCAAGCTCATGGAATTGTCGATCTTGTAGCGGTTGAATAACAATGAAAATGTTTAAATCCACGATTTTAGTTGATAGTTTATTTTCTTATACTGGGTTTCATACTCTATTAAATTAATTCGATACGATATAATTCATAATCATCTGGTTAGGATTGATCTAAACCAGTCCATTATGTAATAAATGATTCAGCATGCCAACTATTAAACAACTTATTAGAAACGCAAGACAGCCAATCAGAAATGTCACGAAATCCCCCGCCCTGCGGGGGTGTCCTCAGCGCCGAGGAACATGTACTCGGGTGTATGTGTGACTCGTTCAGATTATGAGCTGGAACAAAAAACAAAGAATTTTTCAGTATCAATAATCAGTACCCAGTGAATAAGATAAAATGGAAGAACTCCAGTAACTATCTAAAAAAAAATATATCATATCCATTTATTGGGTATAAAATTTATGGTTTCTCTTGGTGTAAATCCAACCAGCTCCATTTAAGATAAGAAACAATATCCCATTGGTAGCAAATGTTATCCATTAAGCGGGATAAATCCTTCAAGCAAAAATATTATGCTCCCATTCTTGCAAAACAAAACGGACTAACAGGGTCAGCTATCCAGAGCTAATCTTCAAAATGAAATACCGTTACTGTAAAGGGAAATCTCATTGTGAAAGACCTATTACTGGATAATTCATGGGTAGAGCTAAAGAGTTTGAACTGTACAAGTTACCTGACCAAATGAAATAAAGAGCTCCGGTGTATAGAGAAGACCTCACCGTTTAATAAAAAAACCATAGAAACGAAGGAACCCACTATTTCTTTATTCATCTGATACCTAATATCAATGAAATTTTTTCTTTTGAGCCTAGAAAAAGAAAAAATTGTGGGCAGGAAGGTTATAGTAGCAAAAGCCATTGGAATTTTTTTTTATACATTGGAAAAATACGTTTTGTTATTCATAGACCAGGAAGGGAGAAAAGAATAACTCAAAGAAAAAAATCGATTAGTTATTCATAAAAGTTTAATTTATTCAATGACCAGAGTTAAACGAGGATATATAGCCCGAAGACGTAGAAAAAAAATTCGTTTATTTGCATCAAGCTTTCAAGGGGCTCATTCAAGACTTACTCGAACTATTGTTCAACAGAAAATAAGAGCTTTGGTTTCGGCCCATCGGGATCGAAATAGGCAAAAGAGAGATTTTCGTCGTTTGTGGATCACTCGGATAAGCGCAGTAATTCGCGAGAAGGATATATACTATAAGTATAGTCATTTTATAAATGATCTATACAAAAGAAAGTTGCTTCTTAATCGTAAAATACTTGCACAAATAGCTATATTAAATAGGAAATGTTTTCATATGATTTCCAATGAGATCCTAAAAAAAGAAGATTGGAAAGAATCCCCCGAAATGATTTAAAAAAGTTCCCCGGAGAATGAACTCCGGGAATATAACGTAGAAATTAGTCTGATAAAATATGAGAATTTAGTAAGAGCCCATTGAATTCATCAATTCAATAAAAAAAAATATTGATTATTCCATATTCCATGATTTTTTTACGACACGACAGGGTTCTAGGATTTTGCAAGTTCAAAAAAAAATCCATCTGGGTTGGAGTTCAGATTAGAATTTGGATTCAATTGAATAAAGAATAAGCCTATTTCATTTTGGTTCTAAAACCTGTAGTTCTAGCGATTGACTCGGCTCTTTCAAATTGTTTTTCATTATTAAGGAAAGGTAACGAAGATAAAATACGAGCTTGTTTTATAGCAATAGTAATTAATCGTTGTTGTTTCAAGGTCAATCTATTCACTCGCCTAGATAATATTTTTCCTTGTTCACTAATAAATCGACTAATTAAACTCATGTTTCTATAATCAATTTGATCCCCCGACCCAATCGGGGGCAAACGCCTGCGAAATGATCGCTTAGATTTAAGAAAGGGTCGCTTGGATTTATCCATGGTTTTTTAGTTTCTTTTTTATTTATATTATATTGATTTTTCTTTTTTAGATTCTAATAAATAGAATTCTAATTCGAATATGCTAATTATACGTATACCGAAAATCCTATTTTGGTAAAAAAAAAAAAAAAAGAATTCGAATTAATAATTAAAATTTTTTTATTTATATTTTATATATTAACTTACATATAAGGTTTATCTATATCTATAAGATATTTTCTATTTATATATATCTAATATATATATATAATATATAATACTAATATTTTTCTTATTTATTTTTCGACTCAATATTCAATTTTTTGATTTTGATCTAATTGAAATTATTTATATATTTATAAATAAATATATCTAATAATCCATATTCTATTTCTATCGATATCTAGATCTATTAATTAGAGATAACATATATCTAATATAAATAATATATCTATGATATATAGAATATAGAAATTCTATCAAGAATGTCTGTTCTTTTATCTTGTTCCTTCAAAAAATGATAGATAAGCCTTCGTTCTATTTGATTTATTTTTTGATCTCTCCATGAATTTTATGTTTATGACAATAGGGACAAAATTTTCTTAATTCCAATCGACTAGGCGTATTGTGTCGATTCTTCTGAGTAATATATCTGGAAATACCCCTTGATTTCTTATTAAGACCCTTTCGGACACAACTAGTACATTCCAAAATAACTCTGACTCGGACATCTTTACCCTTGGCCATGAACCTCCTTTGGATTTTTTATTCAAGCAACTCTTATATTTTCGACCAGAAGCGAAGAGAAAGGACAAAAAGGAATTTCTAATCCAAAATACAATAAAAAAAGATTTCGTTGCAAGCAATAGAGTAATAAATAGTCAATAAACTCTAAGGAATCAAAATATTTATAACTAGATTTCGAATCACAGTACAATATTTCAATTAAGTATCTTGTATGAGACCCTTGCTCTAGACCGACCTTTTCATTCCCGCTCTCCTTCTTTTTTTTTATTCATTTCATTATTGGAACCTTAGTTTTGCTGAGAGTGAATCCACTTTTTTATTCTCAAATAAAAAAGAGAAAAGAAAGGAGGGGAAGAAGGATTAGTCACAGATAGTGAATTCTCCCCCTAATCTTCCTTACCCCCTTCCCGTGTCAATAACTAGAAAGAAAAAAAGGGGAATGTCAACGCATCCGGGAAAAAACGATTGATTTCTATCAATAGGCCTGCTAAAGATCCGAACCATAGAGTACTTAATACCGGTGCCACGGAGAGATATGTTTTTAGATCTCGCATTGAAAATCCTCCTTCTTGATCTCTGTATTTTAATACATAAATGTAATACATATATGCTAGATGATCAGATACATATGTAGTTAAGGGCCGCATGTCTTTGTACATGAGATCCCTAAGTCAAATTCAAATGTATAGCAATCCGGTAGATGATAAATACGATTTGACTTTTTAAGAAAAAGATATATCCTTCCTCCTGAGAATTTCCGAAAAGTATTTGATTGATTTTTTACTTTATTTTATGGCGGTTTTATTCATATGTATCCAAATATTTTTCTTATATCTTATATTATATGTATATGAGACAAATAAGAAGAAATGGCAAGATCAATTGTGTATATCGTTAGGGGAAATAACGATGTGGAAAACAAGACAAGGATTCTTTACAATGACACTGTAAACCAATTGAAAGGGGTGTAGCGCAGCTTGGTAGCGCGTTTGTTTTGGGTACAAAATGTCACAGGTTCAAATCCTGTCATCCCTACCTATTACTTTTACTATGAAACTATGAGAAGTAAAAAGGAATTCATTCAAATTTAACACGCATAATCTGTCATTTTTAGAATACTATAATGGTATATGCATGTAAGATGTAGTATTCAGTTACAAAATGCATCCTTGTCCTTACAGTCTTATCTATTGTAATAAGAAAGCGCTCTTAGTTCAGTTCGGTAGAACGTGGGTCTCCAAAACCCAATGTCGTAGGTTCAAATCCTATAGAGCGTGCTTCCGTTCTTGTTAAGTCGAATTAGACTAAAGTAACCTCAATAGTAATTGAAAATTGACCTCCTGTGTATTTGTGTTTTAAAGAAAAAAGAAAGAAGGAGGTCAACCAAAAAAGTAATTAATCAAAGGTCCAATTGATCACCACGTCTGTATTGTAAATATGCGGTCACGAATAAGCCAGCCAAAGTAATAGGAATCAGACCTAAGACAATTCCAAATAGCAAAACTTCAATCATTTCAATTTTTTTGAAAGGAAAAAAAGAGAGGGAATATCTATCCCTAAATATTAGTCCCAATTGTCCATTAATCTCAATGACCAAAAATTGTAAATTTCCA